TGTGCCTATACAGTTCGAACTATTTATGGGGTCTTAGGAATAAAAATTTGGATATTTGCGGACGAATAAAAAAAACTTTATTTGTCTTTACATTTTATCCAAGGATTAAAAACTAAAAAAAACTATGTAGTATAAAACTATACAGCAATAAAAACTTTTCAGTCTTCTTTTTTTTGTTTTTGTTTAAGAAAAAAAAAGCAATTCTATAAGGTTGAATAAAAATTTCCATCAAAACTTCTTTGATATAATTGCTATGCTTAGTGTGTGACTCGTTAGTTTAGGATTCGATTAGATTAAGAAAAAAAATAAAAAAGAACTTACCTATAAGAAAGAGCAACTAATAACTATAGCATTAAAAAAGAACCTAAGCAACTCATTGCTTCGCATTATCTGGATCAAAAAAAAATAAGTCAAGATATGATAGACTGATCATATCATTGTAGCAACTGAATTTTTTGTTACAAAAAAACAACGAATAACGAAATATGATTATAAGTTATGAAAGGTAATCGAAAAGTATGCGGATAAATGGAAGAATGAAAGAAAGAGAGAAAAACTTAATATTAATGATATATGATTCCAATTTGGAAAGTCTATGAGGTCACTGTAAAAAAAGCAATGTAATAAAGCATGAATACAGATTCATTCATAATAATTAAATAAATCTGTTCTGAAAACAAAAAATTAAGAGCCTTGAGCCAATAAAACTGAGAAAATTGACTCAAAATGAAATTAAAAATTTCATGTAAGAGCTCCATTGTATAATTCGGGCCTAATGATTAATCACGAAGCGATGGGAACGACGGAACCCATGAATATAGAGGATTCTATTGAAAAACAAATCTTAGTAATTCATTGGACAGGATGGCGGAATAAACCATAAACTTTATTATCTATTCTGATTTTGATTCTGAGACCTCGTGGGATAAACATCAAACTTAAATAGATATTGAAAGAGTAAATATTCGCCAGCGAATTTTTTTCAAATAAAAAAGTAAAAAAAAAATATGAAAAAGATAAAAGAAAAAAAGGATTTGTTAGAATATTCTAACTCTAACAAAAACGACATTCGAGATGATGATATTACGTTATTTTTAAATAAATATAAATAAAATTCATCTTAGATTCCATAAAAAAAAAAATACACAAAAAAAAAAAAATACACAAATTTATAAGAGATCAGATGAAATTTCAAAAAAGACCATGATTAATAGGATTAATCATTAACTACATCTCTATCTTAATACAAGCTTTTTCAGTACTTTTATTCGCGAGGAGCTGGATGAGAAGAAACTCTCACGTTCAGTTCTGTAGTAGAGATGGAATAGAAAAAACCCATCAACTATAACCCAAAAAGAACCAGATTTCGTAAACAACATCGAGGAAGACTAAAAGGAATATCTTCTCGTGGGAATCGTATTTGTTTTGGCAGATATGCTCTTCAAACACTTGAACCCGCTTGGATCACATCTAGACAAATAGAAGCAGGGCGACGGGCAATGTCACGAAATGTACGACGTGGGGGAAAAATTTGGGTACGTATATTTCCAGACAAACCAGTTACAGTAAGACCCGCGGAAACGCGTATGGGTTCTGGGAAAGGATCCCCAGAGTATTGGGTAGCTGTGGTTAAACCAGGTAAAATCCTTTATGAAATGGGTGGTGTACCCGAAAATATAGCCAGAAAAGCTATTTCAATAGCGGCATCAAAAATGCCTATAAAAACCCAATTCATTATTTCTGAATAGGAATATAGAATGAAAAGGCTAAATAACTTTTAAGGATAAAAAGATTATCGCTTTTATTTTTTTGACAAAAAATATTTTTTTTACTTCGTCCTTTGCATTAAAAGAAGAGATACAAAAAAATGATATGATTCAACCACAAACCTATTTGAATGTAGCAGACAACAGCGGGGCTCGAGAATTAATGTGTATTCGAATAATAGGAGCTAGTAATCGCCGATATGCTCATATTGGTGACGTTATTGTTGCTGTAATCAAGGAAGCAATACCAAATACTCCTCTAGAAAGATCAGAAGTGATCAGAGCTGTAATTGTACGTACTTGTAAAGAACTCAAACGTAACAATGGGACGATAATACGATATGATGACAACGCCGCAGTTGTCATTGATCAAGAAGGGAATCCAAAAGGAACTCGAGTTTTTGGGGCGATCCCACGGGAATTGAGACAATTAAACTTTACTAAAATAGTTTCATTAGCTCCTGAGGTCTTATAAGAACTAAATTTGATAGTTAGTATAGGATAAAAAAAGGTATTGAAATAAAATTAATTAATCGATTGTGTATCACGCATATACCCTTAATAATATAAATTTTAATAATTTAATTCATATATTAATATATCGTCTATATCTATATATAAATAAAAGAAAAAGAACATGTTGATTATATCAAAATTATAGAACAATAAGGAATTTTAACTTATCATGGGGAAAGACACTATTGCTGATATAATAACCTCTATACGAAATGCTGACATGAATAGAAAAGGAACAGTTCGAATAGGGTCGACTAACATAACCGAAAGCATTGTTAAAATACTTTTACGAGAGGGTTTTATCGAAAACGCAAGGAAACATCGCGAAAACAACCAATATTTTTTGATTTTAACCCTAAAACATAGACGAAATAAGAAAGAATCCTATAAAACTATTTTAAATTTAAAGAGAATAAGTCGACCGGGTCTACGAATCTATTCTAACTCTCAACGAATTCCACGAATTTTAGGCGGAATAGGAATTGTAATACTTTCGACTTCTCAAGGTATAATGACAGACCGAGAAGCTCGACTAAAAAGAATCGGCGGAGAAATTTTGTGTTATATATGGTAATCCTTCTAATATAAAAATTGGATATCCGGAACTTACCATTTGTGAAAAAAAGGGGGTTGTGTACTACCACCCCTGCTTAAAAAAAAAGTAAAAATTTTAGCAAGTTCTTAGGTATCTTAAGTTAATCAGGGGACAGCCACTTTCTAGACTCCATAACAAGGATTTAAAAGAGTAAGTGGTTTTTTTTATTTCAACATTCCTTTCACGAAGATACAATTCAAGATTCAAAAATATCAAGAAACCTTTTTTCGTCCAACAATAAGTATATTCACAGAATTAAGGAATAACAACTATGAAAATAAGGGCTTCCGTTCGTAAAATTTGTGAAAAGTGTCGACTAATCCGTAGGAGGGGACGAATTATAGTAATTTGTTCCAACCCGCGGCATAAACAAAGACAAGGATAATCTTACTAAAGGAAATAAAGTAAAGGAAAAGGCACTTCCAAGGAGCTGGCAAAAAAGTCCGTTTTGACATGAAATGGATATATCCATATATTTCTTGTGAAATGAAAAAATATGGCAAAACCTATATTACGAATTGGTTCACGTAAAAATACACGTAGTGGTTCACGTAAAAATGTACGCAGAATACCAAAGGGAGTTATTCATGTTCAAGCAAGTTTCAACAATACCATTGTGACCGTTACAGATGTACGGGGTCGAGTGATTTCTTGGTCCTCCGCGGGTACTTGTGGATTCAGGGGTACAAGAAGAGGAACGCCTTTTGCTGCTCAAACCGCAGCAGGAAATGCTATTCGAGCAGTAGTGGATCAAGGTATGCAACGAGCTGAGGTAAGGATAAAAGGCCCTGGACTGGGAAGAGATGCAGCATTACGAGCTATTCGTAGAAGCGGTATACTTTTAAGTTTCGTACGAGATGTAACCCCTATGCCACATAATGGTTGTAGACCCCCTAAAAAAAGACGTGTATAGAACTAAATAAAGGCTGAAAAGGTTTCAAGAGAAATAAACGATTCAATGATCTGATCAAATAAAATTACTATGGTTCGAGAGAAAGTAAAAGTATCTACTCGGACACTACAGTGGAAGTGTGTTGAATCAAGAAGAGACAGTAAGCGTCTTTATTATGGACGCTTTATTATGTCTCCACTTATGAAGGGTCAAGCCGACACAATAGGCATTGCGATGCGAAGAGCTTTACTTGGCGAAATAGAAGGAACATGTATTACACGTGCAAAATCTGAGAACATACCACATGACTATTCTAACATAGTAGGTATTCAAGAATCAGTACATGAAATTTTAATGAATTTGAACGAGATTGTATTAAGAAGTAATCTATATGGAACGCGCAACGCGCTTATTTGTGTCCAAGGTCCTGGATATATAACTGCTCGAGACATAATTTTACCGCCCTCTGTGGAAGTCGTCGATAATACACAACATATAGCGACCTTAACGGAACCAATAGATTTGTGTATTGGATTAAAAATCGAGAGGAATCGCGGATATAGTCTAAAAATGTCAAATAACTTTGAAGACAGAAGTTATCCTATAGATGCTGTATTCATGCCTGTTCAAAACGCGAATCATAGTATTCATTCTTATGGGAATGGGAATGAAAAACAAGAGATTCTTTTTCTAGAAATATGGACAAATGGAAGTTTAACTCCTAAAGAAGCACTTCATGAAGCCTCCCGGAATTTAATTAATTTATTTATTCCTTTTCTACATGTAGAAGAAGAAACGGTCTATTTAGAGAACAATCAACATCAAGTTACTTTACCCCTTTTTCCTTTTCATAATAGATTAGTTAACCTAAGAAAAAAAAAAGAACTAGCATTTCAATATATTTTTATTGACCAATTAGAATTGCCTCCCAGAATCTATAATTGTCTTAAAAAGTCCAATATACATACATTATTGGACCTTTTGAATAACAGCCAAGAAGACCTTATCAAAATGGAACATTTTCACATAGAAGATGTAAAAAAGATATTAGACAATCTAGAAAAAAAAGTAGAAAAAGCATAAAAATTTTTTTACTTTTAAAGTAAGTTTGAAATTTAAATGTATTTTAAACCTGCAACGTAATTTCTTTTTTCCAGTCGAACCCATTTTAATTAATTAATTAGATATGTATCTAGGGAGTAGTCATTTCAAAATGAATTCTCCCTAGATA